TTCATGAAGCAAATCTTTCATTTCATCCAGGAAAAGCCATCTCTTTCTCAACAATGTCTTTGTCAGTTGATCCAATAGCCTTCCCTTAGATAGGAACAGATTTGATAAATAGTGATAACTAGCGGATAGAATATTAGAACGGAAAGACCCCTTATATAATGAACTATTGGTTAATGAACTATTGATTCTCCTTTGGCGATGAATCAACAATTCGAAGTGCTTTTCTTTCTTATTCTTGCTGAAAAAGCTTTGCAAATTAACTCGGGGAGAAGCTGTTTTGAAAGGAAGAACCCTTAACATCTCTTCATCTGCAAAGAATTCTCGACGTGAAAACGCAGGCCCATCTTCGAATAGGGAAAAGAATGCATCCGGAGGGTCCCAAATGAATCGGTTTATTACCAAAAAGTTTTCTTCTTGGAAAAAGCGATCTCGTGCCTTCGCGGTGAACTCCGAATCATTTTCTTCAAGCTCATCGTCAGGCTCATATGGAGCCTCATATGGAAACTCATCTTCAAGCTCATCGTCAGGCTCATATGGAGCCTCATATGGAGCCTCATATGGAAACTCATCTTCAAGCTCATCGTCAGGCTCATATGGGGACTCATATGGAAACTGATCCTCTTCATGAGAAAGCTTGCCCCCAAATCGATAGGCGCCCCGAAATGGATAGGGAAATCCTAATTCATTGGACATTTCGATACAATCAAATAGATTTCCACAAGGGCGCCATAGTCTCGGAGCCCAAACTATGCGATTATCTACTAAACGCTCCCTTTCCTCTTTCGTCTCGGGGGATACTCCCCATTCTTCCCATTTGTTTTTTTCATTATGATCAAGGATAGAATCAAATCCATTTTGCATCATATCTAACGGATTCCTTGCTTCGGACCGAAGAAGCAATGTCACTCGATTATTATCAAACTGACTGCAATCTTTTTCTGTCCGTGAGGATCCCACCAGAGCGCCTTCTACTTCTAATAGGCCATGAACTACATCAGAATCAGTCTCAACGAATCGATAAGAAGCGATCCAATCTTTTTCATCTCCGAGTGCAGACCAAAGATCTTGAGCGACCGATCCGGCAGAACAACTCAAAAGATAAAGAAGTATCGTGAATTTCTTCATGCTCGTTTCAAGTTCGAAGTACCATCTGTACAAATAGAAATCCGTGTCAATAGATGTTCTCTTCTGCACATAGCTAGATAGCAAATCTAGGGGGCAATTACTTATAAGTAGATTTTGTGCAACAGCCCTTCCTATCTGATAGAAAGCTATCCCATGATTCTTAAGTGATCCTAGATCGGCTCGCGAATCCCAAATTTGTCTATGAAGAACTAGTTCAATTGTCTTAGTTTCCATAATTGATTTCTTATGTCCAATAGTCAATGATAGGGCCTGATTGCTAAATGCTGCAAGATCTCGTGCATTGGAACCCACGGTTATGGACCCGAATCCGTTAGTATGGCAAATTTGCCCTTCCAAGTCAACCCCCCTAGTATATGAAACAATGCAAAAGTGCCTTCGTTGTTGTGGAATAAGGGGCCTTCGTACCTTAATGCATGTATTTAATTTATCCGTAGCTAGTAAAGCGGGATCCAATTTTTTGGGAATATGAGTCGAAGCAATAACAAGAATCTTTCTAGCGCTTTCCCAATCCTTGGAGAGATAGTTCACTAATAGACCGAGCTTGAAATAATTCGACTCATGCACATTCAGATCATGAATGCTTGGAATCCATATTATGCAAGGAGACATTGCTTTTGCTAATTGCAAGTTAGTGATGACATCAGATTGGATCGGACCCCTATACTTATTAAAGAGAGTTAGCACAGCCGTCACACTTCGCAGACCAATGGCAATAGCCTTATTAATAGCATGAATCTCGTTAATAGCATGAATCTTGTTAATAGCATGAATCTCGTTAATAGCATGAATCTTGTTAATAGCATGAATCTCGTTATCAGTAGGAAGATCGTCAGAGTTAGCACACCCAATATGACTAGGCTGACCCGGATTATTCTTAGCACCCAGAAGAAAAGTAGCACCCAGACTCCCCCAAGAAAAAAACCAATCCCCGCCCAGGAACGGAAATACCGTAATGAAAGGAACATAGGAGTTTGTCGCTAGGTATTTGACCAAATATGATCGTCCAGTTCCTCTAGAACCTAGCAATAAAATACCCCTAGAAGGGGATATGTCCACGCGGAACGAAAAGGGTTCTCCATGAGATGGAAAAAGAGTACTATCAGACCCATGCGAGGTTTGTGAATAAGTGATTGTCTGATAATGAGCAAGGAATATCCGTTTTTCTGCTAAAGAGAATCTATTGAACTCATAATTCATTAGATCCTTCTTATGAATGTCAACTATGGATCGTAAGTAAAAGAATCCCGGTTCTTCATGATACCCAGCGTCACTATTTGATAAAGGATCACTATAAGTCAGACTCAATAGAATTTGATCAATTCTTTTTTCTGTCGTTAGGTTGGCGAACTGAATCAAGAATGGTTTGTCTTGATTCTCAACCGCATGAGAGTTCTCGGCCCAGGATTCGATTTTCTCAGCAATGCAATCAGAGTTGCCCCTCTCCCCCTTTCTTATCAATAAATGGAGCTCCTTACTTGTACGACTTAGATGTCTCGTTTTTATCCAAAAAGCGATTGGATGGATGGGATTTGGTATGAGACTTATGAAATTGATGAGATTCCAATATCTCCTCCTCAAACTAAAACGTATTGCTTTGACCCAAAAAGAGGGACCGCGGCCCAATATCATGGCAAAAGCCAAACGCCGTATTTCTCGCAGAGAATCTTCGAATTCTTGCAGAGGAAATAGAAGGAGATCCTTGAACGGGAGATAATGAAGTTTAGAATACTCAGCCACAAGTTCTTCCAACTCACTGATGTATGATTCAATCGTAAAAGGTTTGATCTTTTCTAACTCTGTCTGTAACTCACTAGAGGCTCGGGAAACAAAGAGAAGACATCTAGGAACGAAGTATCCAGCAACAAGAAGAAAGAAAAGGATTAAGAACTCACAAGCATTTGTTGATATGAGACACGATAGAACGGATGACTCATGATTTCGATCAATTATTTCGACTTCTCCGGGCAGAAGAAAATTCTGTATACACTTAATCCAAATCGCACTTAGCCGAATCTTCCATTGGAAAAGAATCGGCCACAATTTTTCGTCAAATTCGTCCTCAAGAGTTATCCATAATAGATCTGATTTCTCCATAATATCATCCAAAATAGATACAAATTGGGGACTGTAACTTTCTAGTATCGGCATTGGGTTTGAAAAAGTATCGAAAAACATGGGTTTTAGATATTTGGACCCTGTCGAAGTAAAGAAATATGGTATAGATCTTAGGAACCGATTCCATTTTGAGAGATCTCCTTGCAAGCTTATATCCATCGGACTCGGTTTTTTGCTCTTGACGGATGGTAAATCTTTCTCAGACCACGGAGTGTGAATCAAACCCATGTTTGAATTGAAACTGAGATACTGATCCAAGTTCTTCCCTTCTGAATCAGCGGATCCATTCATATCTGAAAAAGGCTGACAATAAGTTCGTTCCAAATTGACTATTTGTTCCTCTGTTAGAGGTGTTGCAGAAATGTCTGCGATCGAGTAAATAGCTCTCCGAACGAATGGCTCGAATCGAATTGGAAACTGGAAAGATTTGTACAAGTTATACCTTTCGTCAACACTTTGTGGAAAATCCTTAGGTATGAATATGTCAGATACCTGTAAGTCGATTGGTGAAATCGTCTCTCTCTCCAAAAAGAGAGGTTTTTTTTTACCGACACACAAAGAAAATCTTTTGTTGCGAATGAACAAGATATTGAGGAATTGTCCATATGTAAGATCAGAATTCTTCATACGGGTCTTTTCCACATAAAAGGGGAATCTTTTGTTACAATAGAGCCAGAAGTGACGCGGATTATTCAAGAATCGAAGTCGATTTGCTTTATAAAAAGAAGATATCAATGAACTTCTATGAAATGGTTTCACGGGATTCAGCCAATTGTCTCGATCCTGGGATAGCATTGAGAAATAGGAATCCGTGTTAGCAAAGGATTTCCTGCGATTCTTTCTAGTATGGAATGAGTCAAGCATCCACTTTGGTATCTTATTGAACAAAAATGGTAATATTCTTCCTCCATTGATCAAGAATTTCGGTCTTTGGGAAGTATCAGGATCATCTAATAAGAAGGGTTTCAATTTCTTCAAAGGAAGAAATTGAAGACCTAGTAATCCTAATAACGGATTGCGGGGTTGATCACTCTGCCATTCATAGATGCGAATCTCGGACCTATGAATGGTCCCGATACTCACAAAGAAAAAATGAAGTAACTTGGACTTGGACAAAAAGAGAAGTGACTTGCCCAAAAGGGGAAGTGACTCAGATACCAAGAAACGAAGTGGCCTAAACCAATCTTTCTTCAACCAATTTTCTTCTTTTATGTCGAAAAGCTTGGGCAAATCAACCCAAAACCAAAACTTATACCAAGGGATAAGAAATCGGATAAACTGTTTGTATAAAACCTTGGACAAAATAGACAAGAAGAAACGAAGTGCCTTGAACAAAATAGACAAAAAGAAACGAAGTGGCTTAAACCAATCTTTCTTCAACCAATTTTCTTCTTTTATGTCGAAAATCTCGGACCAATCAATCGAATCCAAAAAGAAACGAAGTCGCTTAAACCCTTTGTCGAAAATCTCGGACCAATCAATCGAATCCAAAAAGAAACGAAGTCGCTTAAACCCTTTGTCGAAAATCTCGGACCAATCAATCCAATATTCAATCCAATATTGATTAATACGTATACATAATCGATCGAACACTGCTTGAAAGGGGTTCTTCTGTTCAGAAACGAAAGGGTCCAAATGTTCCTGGAAATTCTTGATCCCATTGGACCATTCGTATATATATTCATCAGGATCCCAATTCATGGATCTCTCGGTTCGAGAAATAAGAGGATCAAACCATTTCTTCTGACTCTTTTTCAAATTCCAATTCCATAAATGTTGGTTGATCCTATATTTCATTAGAGTTATATGATTCAGAGTCTCATTTCCGATTTTCTCCCTTACCATTAAAAAGAATCGATTCGATCCATTTCTTATGTACCCACAGGCCCTATATTGGATTTGAATCCGATTTCGGATCAATCTATATTGATTGACTGTCTCCATTATCTTGTTGCTAGCAAATAGCACTCTTTCTCGTTTTGGATCTTCCAAATCATTCCCGCAGTGGATCCGGACCAATTTTTTTCGGAGCCTTCGATAAAAAGATTCATTCTCTTCATAAAAAAGAGGGGTTAGAAGGAATAAAGATTTCTTTTTCGATTCATCTCTGGCCCCATTCAAGAATTTTTTTTGATACAATCCGTAGGCATCAATAGAAAGGGCGAATCCCCTATGATAGACCACATCCGGCTGGGTTATTGATAGAGTGAATCGATTTGCCATTTCTTGAAATCTCTCCTCTGATTCCAAATCGTGACCTAAGGTGTATTCCCCTTTGTTCCGGTCATGGAATAGATGAAATAAACCCCCAAATGGATTTTGGTTCAAGAATGAAATCTTATTGTCTATATCCGGTTCATCCTTCGGAACCATATAACATCCCGGATCTGATGAAATAGGATGAATTGAGACCGTATTTTGGAAATACCTAATTATCTTGAATATAGCAACCATTTCTTGATTTTCCGATTGCCTGAAAGGAACCAAAGAAACATCTTGTTCTTTTTTCTTCCAAAATTTCTGATCTCTAGTAGACCTCTCAGTAGGATTCCAACCCAGATGAAGTTCTGACCATTTGTCAGAGAGAAAAGGAATCTCTGTTTGATCGATCCATTTGTGATATTCGGAATCCTCATTTCTAATGGAATCGAAATGATCTCTGGATTGATAAGAAGATCCTTTCCATTGGCGAAAATCCGCGAAAATGGATCTTGTGGAATCATATTGAATATTTGACGATACATTCCGTACCTTGCTAAAAAACGGATCCTGATTTACCAACCACACATTGTCTAAAGCTCCTTGTTGTTTGAGGAAACCCTCTCCTTCAATTGGTCCTTTTTCATAAAAAGCAGACATGAGCAAGTCTTTCCCTAAGATTTCGAATAACTGTCCCCAATTCAAGTTGATTATGTTTTGCTTCTTCCTCGGAGAAAGACGATCAAACAATTTCCAATCATGGTCCTTGCCGATCGGATCATCCATATAGGATAGAAAAAGAAACTCCATAGATTTGCTATCTTTCTCTTTGAATGAGATCTCAATTCCAGCTACGGTTTCATTCGATATCTGACAACTAGAATCCCTCTTTTTTCCGATCTGGTTCCTCCACCACCGCGAACCCCGGTTAGATTCAGGCATGATACACTTTTGATTTATTGGGAGAACCCAAGTACTCTCTTGCGGATCCATGAAAGAACTCTCAGAAATCTTTTTCCCTTTTGGAAGATGCAGGAGCGAAACAATCAACCTATTGATATTGGAAGACCGAAAAGATTCTTCCAATGTCTCATTTCTGGGTCCAATGGAATTCATAGGTATAGGAATAAGCCCCATCAAATAGAGATTTTTGATTTCGACCATCTTTCGATTGTTAATACGAGATATAAGGACCACTACTACAAGCAGTACTACACCTTTGATCATGAAATATGGATTGCTTGTTGAACCCTGTGAATCGCGTGAAAGTAGGACACTCCAAATTCGGGGGTCAAAGAGTTTCAGAAAACGATCTTGGTGGAAAAAAATTGGTTTGATCCATGAATCTAAGAAATTGTGAGATTTTTTGGTCTCTCTCAATTCCCAGATCCAGAATCTGTCGAATAAATGTCCTATCATTAATGCCTCCTAAAGGTTTGAGTTCAATTGGAATTTGGTTAGTTCTATTTACGACAATACTTTCCTTTCGATTTACGAGAATACTTTGTTGAATAGATGTTCTGTCATTGATGCCTCCTAAAGATTTGAGTTCAATTGGAATTTGGTTAGTTACGATAATACCTGTTAAGCATCCATGGCTGAATGGTTAAAGCGCCCAACTCATAATTGGCAAATTCGTAGGTTCAATTCCTGCTGGATGCACACCAATGGTTCAATAAGTCTATTGGAATTGGCTCTCGATTCATATATCTATTCGATTAATAGATCTATTAATCGAATACCATACATAACCAATTGGTATATTCATACTATATCATATGAACAATTACTATATCATATGCACAATAAGAACTCGAATTCTTATCGATACTGGAACTCATAGGGAGGAAATTCATGGATGGAATCAAATACGCAGTAGTTACAGAAAAAAGTGTTCGGTTATTGAGGAAGAATCAATATACTTCTAATGTCGAATCAGGATCAACTAGGACAGAAATCAAGCATTGGATCGAGCTCTTCTTTGGTGTCAAGGTAATAGCTATGAATAGTCATCGACTCCCCGGAAAGGGTAGACGAGTGGGACCTATTATGGGACATACAATGCATTACAGACGTATGATCATTACGCTTCAAGCGGGTTATTCTATTCCACCTATTAGAGAGCTTATAGAGAAACGAATTTAAAGCAAAATACTTAATAACAAGGATAACATGGCCATACATTTCTACAAAACTTCTACCACGAGCACACGCAACGGAGCCGGAGACATGAAATCCAATCCACGAAAGAATTTGATTTCTGGACAGCATCATTGTGGTAAAGGTCGTAATGCCAGAGGAATCATTACCGCAAGGCATAGAGGGGGAGGTCATAAGCGTCTATACCGTAAAATCGATTTTCGACGGAATGAAAAAGACATATCTGGTAGAATCGTAACCATAGAATACGACCCGAATCGAAATGCATACATTTGTCTCATACACTATGGGGATGGTGAGAGGAGATATATTTTACATCCCAGAGGGGCTCGAATTGGAGATACCATTGTTTCTGGTACAGAAGTTCCTATATCAATGGGAAATGCCCTACCTTTGAGTGCGGTTTGAACTATTGATTTACGTAATTGGAAGGAACCAATTAGGTTTACGACGAAACCTATAAATCGATCACTGATTCAATTTGAGTACCTCTACAGGATAGACCTCAACAGAAAACTGTTGAGTAAGGACAGCAAGTGATTGAGTTCAGTAGTTCTTCATAGAAAATTATTGACTCTAGAGATATGGTAATATGGAGAAGACAAAATTGTTTGAAGCACGGACAGAACCGGAAGCGCCCCCTCTTTCAAAGACGGGTTATTCACATTTCATTTGATGGTCAGAGGCGAATGGAAAGCGGTAATTAGAAAGATCCCCCGGGGAAAAATAGAGATGTCTCCTACGTTACCCGTAATATGTGGAAGGATCGACGTAATTTCATAGAGTCATTCGGTCTGAATGCTACATGAAAAACATAAGCCAGATGATGGAACGGGGAGACCTAGGATGTAGAAGAGATCCTAAGATGAGCGATTCGGCAGATTTGGATTCCTATATATCCACTCATATGTCATCATACGATCATATAAGATCCATCTGTCTAGATATCATCATATACATCTAGAAAGCCGTATGCTTTGGAAGAAGCTTGTACAGTTTGGGAAGGGGTTTTGATTGATAAAAAAGAAGAATCCACTTCAACCGATATGCCCTTAGGCACGGCCATACATAATATAGAAATCACACTTGGAAAGGGTGGACAATTAGCTAGAGCAGCAGGTGCTGTAGCGAAACTGATTGCAAAAGAAGGGAAATCGGCCACATTAAGATTACCATCGGGGGAGGTCCGTTTGATATCCAAAAACTGCTCAGCAACAGTCGGACAAGTAGGTAATGTTAGGGTGAACCAAAAAAGTTTGGGTAGAGCCGGATCTAAGTGTTGGCTAGGTAAGCGTCCCGTAGTAAGAGGAGTTGTTATGAACCCCGTAGACCATCCCCACGGGGGCGGTGAAGGCAGAGCCCCAATTGGTAGAAAAAAACCTATGAGTCCCTGGGGCTATCCTACACTTGGAAGAAGAACTCGGAAAAGGAAAAAATATAGTGATAGTTTGATTCTTCGTCGCCGTAAAAGGAGTTAGAAACTAATGCAAATCCAATTTTGCGAATTGGAAATCATCTTCTTAGTCTTTCCAATCAAATCAATTTCAATTTCAAGGAGAATG